TCGCGACTATTGGCGGTTTCATTATGGGGCAGCTCATGATCTTCATATCGATCTATTATCCACCTCTGCATCTATTCTTTCTTAGCTAAACGGGTGGAAGATCCATCCAATTTGGTTATATCATGGACTCAAAAAACGGATCTGAGTGTGACTGAAATCCACGATCTTCACAGGTATCACTTTTCACGATACCTAAACCTAAAAGGTGGAATAGCGATTTTCGAACCATTTCCTATAAGAGAATGGTTTCCATTACTTTGAGAAATGGATTCTATATCAAACTATAGCTATTGCATTAAAGAAGAAAAGAAACTAATAGAAGTCGAAGACGCGGAATGGTAGTGAATAGAGAAAAAGATTCTTCTGATTTTCTTGTTCCTGAAAATATTCTATCTATCTCCTAGACGCCGTAGAGAATTGAGAATTTTCATGTCTTTCAATTCTCGTACTCGTAATTGGAAAGTTACGGAAGGAGATCCATCATTTTGCAATGAAAACAACATAAAAAACTCTGGACAATTTCGAAATCAGACCAAGCGTCTTAATACATATGCAAAAAAATTCATTATTGGCCCACCATTGATTACAAGATTTAGCTTTTATGAATCGCTATTGGTTTGATACGAATAATGGCAGTCCTTTCAGTATGTTAAGGATACAGATGTATCCACAATTCATTTAGAGTTACTTAATAGCCTATTTCTTATACTATATCTCTATCCCGTGAAATTCTCGAGCCGAAAGATGGATGCATATGCTGTGTTTCATTTTGCTAAATGATATCAATTAAATGGTATATCCATTCTAAAAATTGGATATAGCAATAAATAAATCAGCAAAATTCTTTTATTTTAGATAGAAGAAATGTTTCTTCTATCTAAAATAAAAGAATGTATCCTTCTATCCAAATCCAATTTGCATCGATAAAATAAATCTAAATTCCAGATTCCAGCAGTAGATGAATAATTGCAAATTTTTGTGTGTACGAGATTAGAATAACTTCAAAATAACTGACATAATTTTTTATTTTTCCTGATCAGAAAAATACATGAAAAAGAAAGGAGGTAGAACAATTTTTTGATTTATGGTTAAAGAAGAAAAACAAGAAAACAGGGGTTCTGTTGAATTTCAAGTATTCAGTTTCACCAATAAGATACGGAGACTTGCTTCACATTTGGAATTACAAAAAAAAGATTTTTCATCGGAAAGAGGTCTACGAAGACTTTTGGGAAAACGTCAACGTTTGCTGGCTTATTTGGCAAAGAAAAATAGAGTACGTTATAAGAAATTAATCAGTCAGTTGGATATTCGGGAGAAGTAATTTAATCGTTCGAATTTTTTTCATATTTTATTTAGTAGTCTTATAGTAGTCTTAGATTTTGCATTTTGATGAGCCTCGTTTTGAGGAATTCATGGAATAATCCATTTTCATGGAATAAAGAATAAGAACAAGGATATAACCCATGCCATACTCCCAGGAAAAGCTCGAATAATCCATTTTCATGGAATAAAGAATAAGAACAAGGATATGAGTCTACCGCTTAAAAGAAAAGATCTCATGATAGTCAATATGGGCCCTCACCACCCATCAATGCATGGTGTTCTTCGACTGATCGTTACTCTCGATGGTGAAGATGTTATTGATTGCGAACCCATATTAGGGTATTTACACAGAGGAATGGAAAAAATCGCGGAAAACAGAACTATTATACAATACCTGCCTTATGTAACACGGTGGGATTATTTAGCTACTATGTTTACAGAAGCAATAACGGTAAATGCACCTGAATTCTTGGAGAATATTCAAATACCCCAAAGAGCCAGCTATATTAGGGTAATTATGTTAGAATTGAGCCGTATAGCTTCTCACTTGTTATGGCTTGGGCCTTTTATGGCGGATCTCGGGGCACAGACTCCTTTTTTCTATATTTTTAGAGAGAGAGAATTAATATATGATCTATTTGAAGCTGCTACAGGTATGCGAATGATGCATAATTACTTTCGCATCGGAGGAGTAGCTGCCGATCTACCTTATGGATGGATGGATAAATGCTTAGATTTCTGTGATTATTTTTTACAAGGAGTTGTTGAATATCAACAACTTATTACACAGAATCCTATTTTTTTAGAAAGAGTTGAAGGAGTCGGTTTTATTAGCGGAGAAGAAGCTGTAAATTGGGGCTTATCGGGACCAATGTTACGAGCTTCTGGAATACAATGGGATCTTCGTAAAATTGATCCTTATGAATCTTACAATCAATTCGATTGGAAAGTAAAATGGCAAAAAGAAGGAGATTCGTTAGCTCGCTATTTAGTACGAATCGGTGAAATGAGGGAATCCATAAAAATTATTCAACAGGCTGTAGAGAAAATTCCTGGAGGCCCTTATGAAAATTTAGAAGCCCGGCGCTTTAAGAAAGCAAAGAATTCCGAATGGAATGATTTTGAATATCGATTTCTTGGTAAAAAACCTTCGCCCAATTTTGAATTATCAAAGCAAGAGCTTTATGTAAGAGTAGAAGCTCCAAAAGGTGAATTAGGAATTTTTTTGGTAGGAGATGATAGTCTTTTCCCCTGGAGATGGAAAATTCGTCCACCGGGTTTTATTAATTTGCAAATTCTTCCTCAGCTAGTTAAAAAAATGAAATTGGCTGATATCATGACGATATTAGGTAGTATAGATATCATTATGGGGGAAGTTGATCGTTGAAATGATAATAGATAGGGTAGAGGTAGAAACTATCAATTCTTTTTTGAAATCGGAATTATTAAAAGAAGTCCACGGACTGATATGGATTCTACCTATTTTGACCCTCCTACTGGGAATCACAATAGAAGTACTCATAATTGTGTGGTTAGAAAGAGAAATATCTGCATCGATACAACAACGTATTGGTCCTGAATATGCTGGCCCCTTGGGATTGCTTCAAGCTATAGCAGATGGAACTAAGCTACTTTTTAAAGAGGATATCCTCCCATCCCGAGGAGATATTCCTTTATTTAGCATTGGTCCCTCTATAGCAGTCATATCCATTTTATTAAGTTTTTTAGTTATCCCTTTAGGATATCGTTTTGTTTTAGCTGATCTTAGTATTGGTGTTTTTTTATGGATTGCCATTTCAAGTATTGCTCCTATTGGTCTTCTCATGGCAGGATATAGCTCAAATAATAAATATTCTTTTTCAGGTGGTCTCCGAGCGGCTGCTCAATCTATTAGTTATGAAATACCATTAACTTTTTGTGTACTAGCAATATCTCTACGTGTGATTCGTTAAAATGGAATCTTTTTCTTCTAAAATACAATACATTGAATGCTTATCTTCCTTTGCTTATTCTGTATTCGGGTTGGTAAGTTAAACTAGATAGCTATATGAGTGAAACAAAACAGCTTATTAATTTGTAGTAAAAATAAAAAATCTCAATTTCCTACGTACAAGAAAAAAATTCAAGTAAACATAAGCAGTGTAAACTCTTTACCCCAAGGTTTAGATTATTTGATTAGTCATCATATCTTGAAGCGGGCAAGAATAAAGGATTCACAAAATGGAATTCCATTACTAGAATATTTTGAGTTATTACTATAACTTATAACCATAGGGCAATCCATCAAAAGTTAGTGAGGGATTAGGAACACTAAAGTACATACAGGATTAGTAATGAGAGAATCTAAATCATTAGACATTTTTCCTCATAAAAGGAATCATAATAAGGACTTGAAATTGGTGGAAATGATCAAGCAGTACTTTCTTCGGATTCCGGTCTAGAGTATGTTCCCATTCACTTGTTAAGGAAATGGCTATCAAGAACGAATTAACCCTTTATTTATTTTTCTTTTTTAGTATACCCTTCCCCGGGAAAGAAGAATAGTACAAAAGATATGGAATGCAATATAAAAATAAAAAGGAGCTTTATTTATTCTTTCTTCCTTTATCCCTATTCATACAGAATTCCTCATGAACTAATGCCCAATTCTTTCCATTTATTAATTGCTATAACGAGTGTTTTATTCCAATATTAAGTTATTACCGAATAAAGAAAAATTTTAATTTTATTATATAAAGGATGAGATCAATTCGGAAGCGCTTTTTTGTTATTCTAGCAGACGGAATTGCTTTGGTCTAATTTTTGGCTTCCCAATCAATTAATTCTATCTACGCCCAGGGGATAATACCGAAACGAAACAATCCTTTCCTTTTTTCTGATCATAGAGGAGCCGTATGAAGCTAAGGTTTCATGTACGGTTTTGAAATAGCGATGGGAACTGTAATGTTATCATCGACTATGATTATCTAACAGTTCAAGTACAGTTGATATAGTTGAAGCACAGTCAAAATATGGTTTTTTTGGATGGAATCTTTGGCGTCAGCCTATAGGTTTTCTAGTTTTTCTAATTTCTTCTTTGGCAGAATGTGAAAGATTACCCTTTGATTTACCAGAAGCGGAGGAAGAATTAGTAGCAGGTTATCAAACCGAATATTCTGGTATTAAATATGGTTTATTTTATCTTGCTTCTTACCTAAATTTATTAGTTTCCTCCTTATTTGTAACTGTTCTATACTTAGGCGGGTGGAATTTCTCTATTCCCTATATATCTTTTTTTGGATTTTTCCAAATAAATAAAATAATTGGAATTTTTGAAATGGTAATAGGTATCTTTATTACATTAACTAAAGCTTATTTATTTCTCTTCATTTCTATCACAATAAGATGGACTTTACCCAGGATGAGAATGGATCAGTTATTAAATCTTGGATGGAAATTTCTTTTACCTATTTCTCTGGGCAATCTCTTATTAACAACTTCTTCCCAGCTAGTTTCACTATAAATAAGCTAATACAATAACAGTAAGAATATTTTCAACACAAAAGTTCTCTCAAACAAGAGAAAGAAACATATCTTTTTCATATATATATATTTAGAATATGTTCCCTATGCTAACTGGGTTCATTAGTTATGGTCAACAAACAATACGCGCTGCAAGATACATTGGTCAAAGTTTCATAATTACCTTATCCCACACAAATCGTTTACCTATAACGATTCACTACCCTTATGAAAAATCAATTACATCGGAGCGTTTCCGGGGGCGAATACACTTTGAATTTGATAAATGCATTGCTTGTGAAGTATGTGTTCGCGTATGCCCGATAGATCTACCCCTTGTGGATTGGAGATTTGAAAAGGATATTAAAAGGAAACAATTGCTTAATTATAGTATTGATTTCGGAGTTTGCATATTTTGTGGCAACTGTGTTGAATACTGTCCGACAAATTGTTTATCAATGACGGAAGAATATGAACTTTCTACTTATGATCGGCATGAATTGAATTACAATCAAATTGCTTTGAGTCGGTTACCAATCTCTATAATGGGAGATTACACAATTCAAACAATTAGGAATTCGCCTCAAAATAAAATAGACGAAGAAAAATCTTGGAATTCAAGAACGATTACTGATTACTAGGTATTAGGATTTTTTTTTGTTAGAAAAATCCATTTTTACTAACTATAACGAAAAAATAATAACTACTGCTTAACAACTTATATACATATACAAATATACATATACAAAAAAATATCCGAATACGTTTTTCCTTCCTTGAATCTTTTAGTTTTATTCAGTTCATGAAAAATTTTATACTCTAAATTTCTTCTTATCCATAATGGATTTACCTGGACCAATACATGAGATTCTTGTGCTATTTGGGGGATTTGTTCTTCTACTAGGGGGTCTAGGAGTAGTATTACTTACCAACCCAATTTATTCTGCCTTTTCGCTGGGATTAGTTCTTGTTTGTATATCCTTATTCTATTTTTTATTGAATTCCTACTTTGTAGCTGTCGCACAACTTCTTATTTATGTGGGAGCCATAAATGTGTTGATCATATTTGCTGTAATGTTTGTAAACGGCTCAGAGTGGTCTAAAGATAAGAATTCTTGGACTATTGGAGATGGGTTTACTTTACTCGTTTGTATAACTATTCCTTTTTCACTAATGACTACTATCCCAGATACGTCGTGGTATGGAATTCTTTGGACTACAAGATCAAATCAAATAGTAGAACAGAGTCTCATAAATAACGTTCAACAAATTGGGATTCATTTAGCAACCGATTTTTATCTTCCGTTTGAACTCATTTCCCTAATTCTTCTAGTTTCTTTAATAGGTGCAATTACTATGGCTAGACAATAATAAATACTTAGAATGAGTCAAAATTCTTATAATTTCAAATATAAAATAAATAACTAAAGAATCACAATTTTGATTTAGTAAAACCCATCTACTGCCAATACAACAAATACCCTCTTTTCTCTTTTGTTGCGTAATTGTTCTATTCTAATTAATGGAATCGGTTCAATTCTTGTCTTCATATTGAAATGAATCGAGATTGATAAGGAGTTAGTTAATGATGTTTGAGCATGTACTTTTTTTGAGTGTCTATTTATTTTCGATTGGTATCTATGGATTGATCACAAGCCGAAACATGGTTAGAGCTCTAATATGTCTTGAACTTATACTGAATTCAATTAATCTAAATCTCGTAACATTTTCTGATCTATTTGATAGTCGCCAATTAAAAGGAGACATTTTCGCAATTTTTGTTATAGCCCTTGCGGCTGCTGAAGCAGCTATTGGACTCTCCATTCTTTCTTCCATCCATCGTAACAGGAAATCAACTCGTATCAATCAATCTAATTTTTTGAATAATTAGACATAGAATCCTCTAAACAAAGGCGCATATATAATAATACGGAACATTAAGATGAATAGAAATCGAATCTTATTTTCTTATTAGTATTTAATAATATCCATTTTTTGAGTAGGTTATTTGAGAGTATTCTTTTTTACTTATTGAATATTGCATTTTTGCAATTCATTGATATTGCAATTTGAATATTGCAATAATTTATATTGAAAAGATGATAGCCAATTTATTGGCTAATTCAATATAGTATGTAGAATTCGTCTAATTATGACTGTTGAAGCCTTAAATTCAAGTCTCTTGGCTCTTTTCACGCTTTCTCACAAACAGATTAAGAAATATTGCATTATTTGTTAAAGTTTGGATAAACCATTGCTTCGTCTGGTGTATACAATACATCTAATTTATATAGTACTAATTTTATTTTTACCAGATCGAAAATTCTTATGTTGAAAAGGCAAATTTAGAGATCCAATGTCACATTCTGTCAAAATTTATGATACATGTATAGGATGCACTCAATGTGTACGAGCTTGTCCAACAGATGTATTAGAAATGATACCTTGGGATGGATGTAAAGCCAAGCAAATTGCTTCCGCGCCGAGAACCGAAGATTGTGTGGGTTGTAAGAGATGCGAATCCGCCTGCCCAACGGATTTTTTAAGTGTCCGCGTTTATTTAGGGCCTGAAACAACTCGCAGCATGGCTCTATCTTATTGATACGTTACAAAAAACTCCACTTGAATCGTCTGATTCCTCTTTACCGAAGAAGAAGCCTGTGCTCGAAATAATCCGAGCATGGGCTTTTCTGGTCAAAACATATCTTGTCTTTATTACTTTATCATGAGTTATTTTCCTTGGTTAACAATACTTGTTATTTTTCCGATATTTGCGGGTTCATTAATTTTCTTTTTACCTCATAAAGGAAATAAAACCATTAGATGGTATACTATAGCTATTTGTTTATTAGAATTCCTTCTAATGACTTATGTATTCTGTTATCATTTCCAATTAGAGGATCCCTTAATGCAATTAAAGGAGGATTCTAAATGGATAGATGTTTTCGATTTCCACTGGAGATTGGGAATCGATGGACTTTCATTAGGATCCATTTTATTGACAGGATTTATCACAACTTTAGCTACTTTAGCGGCTTGGCCGGTTACCCAGAATTCGCGATTATTCTATTTTCTGATGCTAGCAATGTATAGCGGTCAAATAGGATTATTTTCTTCACGAGACCTTTTACTTTTTTTCATCATGTGGGAGTTAGAATTAATTCCTGTTTACTTACTTTTATCCATGTGGGGGGGAAAGAGGCGTCTGTATTCAGCTACCAAGTTTATTTTGTATACTGCAGGCGGTTCCATTTTTTTCTTAATTGGAGTTCTGGGTATGGGGTTATATGGTTCCAATGAACCCGGATTAGATTTAGAAAGATTGATTAATCAACCGTACCCTGCAACATTGGAAATACTACTGTATTTTGGCTTCCTTATTGCTTATGCTGTCAAATTGCCGATTATACCTCTACATACGTGGTTACCAGATACCCATGGGGAGGCACATTACAGTACATGTATGCTTTTAGCCGGAATTCTATTAAAGATGGGAGCATACGGATTGATTCGGATCAACATGGAATTGTTACCTCATGCTCATTGTCTATTTTCTCCCTGGTTGGTAATAATGGGAGCCGTGCAAATAATCTATGCAGCTTCAACTTCTCTTGGTCAACGAAATTTCAAAAAAAGAATAGCCTACTCCTCCGTATCTCACATGGGTTTCATAATTATAGGAATTGGTTCCATAACCAACATTGGACTAAATGGAGCGATTTTACAAATATTATCCCATGGATTTATCGGCGCTACACTTTTTTTCTTAGCGGGAACGGCTTGTGATAGAATGCGTCTTGTTTATCTCGACGAACTCGGGGGAATATCTATCCCAATGCCAAAAATTTTTACCATGTTTAGTAGCTTTTCAATGGCTTCTCTTGCCTTGCCGGGAATGAGCGGTTTTGTTGCAGAATTAGTAGTATTTTTTGGAGTAATTACTAGTCCTAAATTTATGTTAATGCCAAAAATGCTAATTACTTTTCTAATGGCAATAGGAATGATATTAACCCCTATTTATTTATTATCTATGGTACGCCAGATGTTCTATGGATACAAGCTATTTCATGTTCCAAACGAGAATTTTGTGGATTCTGGACCACGGGAACTCTTTCTTTTAATCTGTATCTTTTTACCAGTAATAGGAATTGGTATTTATCCAGATTTAGTTCTCTCGCTATCCGTTGACAGGGTGGAGGCTCTATTATCCAATTATTATACTAAATAGGATTTAGTTTTTTTAATTTTTTTAACTAGTCCGCACTATATTCCATAATGGAAAAAAGAAAAAATTAAGAAAACTAAAAAGTAAAAAAGTCTAATTAGATCTATCTCGAATTTTGGAGAACCCTTTGAAAAGACGTTCAAGGGGTTCTCAAATCAAACAAAAAAGGAAAAAACCTTTATAAAAGGAAGGTTTTATGTTATGTAATCATTTAGATGGTAATATAAATGAACCATAACTATGTAAACCTATTCCTAACAGATTGATACCAAAATAGCAGATCCAAATTATAAGAAATCCTATCGAAGCTACAAGTGCAGAATTCGCACCCTTCCAATTTGGATTTGTTCTACTATGTAAATATATTGCAAATATGGTCCAGGTAATAAATGCCCAAGTTTCCTTAGGGTCCCAATTCCAATAGGATCCCCATGCCTCATTAGCCCATACCGCTCCACAAAGAATACCTATGGTTAAAAGAGTAAACCCTAGACTAATGACACGATAACTCCAAGAATCCAAACGCTCAGTTAATTGATATTTGTAATAATTTGGAAATGCGGGAAAAGAGGTGCTTTTTAAAGGACTTCTTTTTGCATCTAAATATTCAATCTCACTGAAGAAAAATGTTTTCCTTAAAACATTTTTTTTCTTTTTAGAAAAGAAATCCAAATTCTTTCGAAATCTAATGATTAGAAGAGCGGCGGATAATAAGGATCCGCACAAAAGAGTTGCATAGCTTAGTAACATCATACTGACATGCATCATTAACCACTGAGATTGTAGAGCAGGTACTAGTATTGTGGATTGATGCATTTCAGTTAAAAGCCCCGACGTGGCAAAGCCTTGCGTTAAAATAGTACTTGGTGTAGTTATTGTGCTTAAATCATTTTTCGAGTTCTGTATCTTAGGAATAGTATGAAGAATATACAGAGCCCATGAAAGGAAGATTAATGACTCATATAAATTACTTAATGGAAAATGTCCCGAAGAAACCCAACGAGAAACTAAGAATCCTGTTATAGAGAAAAAAGTCACTATCATTCCTTTTTCTGACGAATCACGTAATCCCCTAAGTTCACGAACTAATAAGGTTATCAAATGAATCGTAATCACAATTGAAATGGTTGAGAAAGAGATATGAGTTAGTATATGTTCTAAAGTTGCAAATAGCATAAGGATAAGGTCCCATTACAAAATTGGAAATTTCGAATTGAATCCATTTTCTAATCTATTGTATCCTTTTTCGGGAATGCCGCCACTCGGACTCGAACCGAGATGCTTGAGCACTGCTTCCTAAGAGCAGCGTGTCTACCAATTTCACCATGGCGGCTAACTTGAAATAATAGTTAACTTAAAAGAATAATAGTTATTTTCTCGCGAATCGTCGAGACTGGGAGAAGCCATAGAATTTAGGAACATTAGAATTTCATCATTAACTACAAAGAAAATTTCATCATTAACTACAAAGAAAATTTCATCATTAACTACAAAGAAAATTTCATCATTAACTACAAAGAAAAGAATTTTGTATTTTATAAAAATTTATAGAATGAAAGCCTTTACGCTCTTATTAATATGATTTACCAGTCCTAAACTCATTTATATGGGAATTTTGAATAAGAGATAAGATAGGTAGAGGTTGTAAGTCCTATTGCAAGACAAGAATAGTCTACTTTTGATAATGGAATCCTCATTTTTATGAGGATTCCATTATCAAAAAAAAAGTTCTTTGATAGGCAAAGAATACTGAGGACACAATATACCAAAAACTTTTGTCCTATATAACGGAATAACGGAGAGATTCGTTCTAAGAATATTTTACCGAGAAATTCGACACATACACATAAAAGTACATTTATTAATTAATCCCAATAATTCATTCATATTAAATAATTGTAATTTCTTTGGGATAGTTCAATTCAGATTATTCCAAAACCTTATTATTTGTTTGTTGCCCAGAAAAACCTTTTGGTTTTGGATCCTCGTTGCCGCTAGAAAATGATCTTAATTTTGCTAAAGAATAAGATTGTACTATGGAAAAATAAGTCTTTTTCTTCCAAAGATTTTTACGAATACGCTTTTTTGACATCGAAGTACGTTTTTTTGGAACTGCCATTCAAAAGGGGGGATTACTTTTTTCTAGTTGTATGTGAAAGACATTTATTGCCGCAAATCAATCCTTCTTTTTGTTTTTTCTTAGTAGTTATACTTAGATACTCAAAGATACTGAAATTCGAAATTCTTTTTTAGTTCATTCTGTCTAATGTGGATAAGACAAGAGTTTTTTAAGGTTTTCTATTTAAATCAATTTACATATCAAATATACTCCATATATAAATATATGGTTTTGGGGATAAGCCCCCATATAAAAAAAAATGGGGAGATAAAAAGAGGGTAAAATTCAATCCCAATTCAAATAATTAATTAAGTTCAGAACGGTATTCCATAATTGAATTCCAATCAAAAAAAAATACTTAATTTCTTAAACAAGAGATTATAAAACTTAGAGAATTCTAGTCATTAGGATTTCCGTTTTATATGAAGTAAGCAATATTAGAAAATTTCCTATAAATATAGGTTTTCGTTGGAATTCAATCAATCAATTACGAAACAAGAGAGCTCCTTTATTTTAAGAGAAAGAAATAAAAAAAAAAAAAAAAGTCACATGATTCAATCTTTTTTTGTATTTTAATAAAATCAATATTTTTTCTCTTATTCTTATTTTGTTTTTTGAATTCCTTTAGAAAGAGATAAGAATAGGTTTGGTGAATCGGAAACAATTTTTTTTTATATAAAAATTGCTATTTCTTTTCTTATGGAACATACATATCAATATGCCTGGGTAATCCCTCTTCTGCCACTTCCAGTTATTATGTCAATGGGATTTGGACTTTTTCTTATTCCGACAGCAACGAAAAATCTTCGTCGCATATGGGCTTTTCCTAGTATTTTACTCTTAAGTATAGCTATGGTATTCTCAGTTTACCTGTCTATTCAACAAATAAATGGAAGTTCTATCTATCAATATCTATGGTCTTGGACCATCAATAATGATTTTTCCTTAGAATTTGGATACTTGATCGACCCCCTTACGTCTATTATGTTAATACTAATTACTACTGTAGGAATCTTGGTTCTTATTTATAGTGACGATTATATGTCTCACGATGAAGGATATTTGAGATTTTTTGTTTATATAAGTTTTTTTAATACTTCCATGTTGGGATTAGTTACTAGTTCCAATTTGATACAAATTTATTTTTTTTGGGAACTTATCGGAATGTGTTCCTATTTATTGATAGGCTTTTGGTTTACACGGCCAATTGCAGCGAGTGCTTGCCAAAAAGCTTTTGTAACTAATCGTGTAGGAGATTTTGGTCTGTTATTAGGAATTTTAGGTTTTTTTTGGATAACGGGTAGTTTAGAGTTTCGGGATTTGTTCAAAATAGTTAATAACTGGATTCCTAATAATGGGATTAATTCCTTACTTACTACTTTGTGTGCTTTTTTATTATTCCTTGGTGCAGTTGCAAAATCTGCACAATTCCCTCTTCACGTATGGTTACCCGATGCTATGGAAGGACCCACTCCCATTTCGGCTCTTATACACGCAGCAACTATGGTTGCCGCGGGGATTTTTCTTTTAGCTCGACTTCTTCCTCTTTTCATATCCCTACCCTGGATAATGAGTTTCATTTCTTTAGTGGGTACAATAACACTCTTCTTAGGAGCCACTTTAGCTCTTGCTCAGAGAGATATTAAAAGAAGTTTAGCCTATTCTACAATGTCTCAATTGGGTTATATGATGTTAGCTCTAGGTATAGGTTCTTATCAAGCTGCTTTATTCCATTTGATCACTCATGCTTATTCGAAAGCTTTATTGTTCTTAGGATCCGGATCCGTTATTCATTCAATGGAACCTCTTGTTGGATATTCACCAGATAAAAGTCAGAATATGGTTCTTATGGGTGGTTTAAGAAAATACGTTCCAATTACAAAAACCACTTTTTTATGTGGTACACTTTCTCTTTGTGGTATTCCACCTCTTGCTTGCTTCTGGTCCAAAGATGAAATCCTTAGTAATAGTTGGTTGTATTCACCCTTTTTTGGAATAATAGCCTCTTTTACTGCAGGATTAACAGCATTTTATATGTTTCGGATATATTTACTTACTTTTGATGGGTATTTGCGGGTTCATTTTCAAAATTACAGCAGTACTAAAGAAGGTTCGTTGTATTCAATATCCTTATGGGGAAAAAGTATATCCAAAGGAGTCAGTAGGGATTTAGTTTTATCAACAACGAAGAGTGGAGTTTCCTTTTTTTCACAAAATATACCTCAAATTCCTGGTAATACCAGAAATAAGATAGGATCCTTTAGTACTCCCTTTGGTGCTAAAAACACTTTTGTCTATCCTTATGAAACGGGAAATACTATGCTATATCCTCTTCTTATATTACTGCTTTTTACTTTGTTCATTGGATTCATAGGAATCCATTTTGATAATGAGGTAAAGGATAATGGAATATCGGAGTTAACCATATTATCAAAGTGGCTAACTCCTTCGATAAACTTTTTTCAGGAAAGTTCTAATTTGTCCATAAATTCCTATGAATTTATCACTAATGCAATTTCTTCTGTAAGTTTAGCAATTTTTGGTCTATTCATAGCATATATCTTCTATGGATCCGCTTATTCTTTTTTTCAGAATTTGAATTTGCAAAATTCCCTTGTAAAAAAAAAAAGGAATCCAAAAAAGAACTTTTTGGATGAAGTAAAAAAAAAGATATACAGCTGGTCATATAATCGTGGTTATATAGATGTTTTCTATACTAGGGTATTTATCTTGGGTATAAGAAGATTAGCAGAACTAACACATTTTTTCGATAAAGGTGTCATTGATGGAATTACCAATGGAGTAGGTATTGCTGGTTTTTGTATAGGAGAAGAAATCAAATATGTAGGCGGAGGGCGAATATCGTCTTATCTATTCTTTTTTTTATGTTATGTATCCTTGTTCTTATTCTTTATTCCATGAAAATGGATTATTCCATGAATTCCTCAAAACGAGGCTCATCAAAATGCAAAATCTAAGACTACTATAAGACTACTAAATAAAATATGAAAAAAATTCGAACGATTAAATTACTTCTCCCGAATATCCAACTGACTGATTAATTTCTTATAACGTACTCTATTTTTCTTTGCCAAATAAGCCAGCAAACGTTGACGTTTTCCCAAAAGTCTTCGTAGACCTCTTTCCGATGAAAAATCTTTTTTTTGTAATTCCAAATGTGAAGCAAGTCTCCGTATCTTATTGGTGAAACTGAATACTTGAAATTCAACAGAACCCCTGTTTTCTTGTTTTTCTTCTTTAACCATAAATCAAAAAATTGTTCTACCTCCTTTCTTTTTCATGTATTTTTCTGATCAGGAAAAATAAAAAATTATGTCAGTTATTTTGAAGTTATTCTAATCTCGTACACACAAAAATTTGCAATTATTCATCTACTGCTGGAATCTGGAATTTAGATTTATTTTATCGATGCAAATTGGATTTGGATAGAAGGATACATTCTTTTATTTTAGATAGAAGAAACATTTCTTCTATCTAAAATAAAAGAATTTTGCTGATTTATTTATTGCTATATCCAATTTTTAGAATGGATATACCATTTAATTGATATCATTTAGCAAAATGAAACACAGCATATGCATCCATCTTTCGGCTCGAGAATTTCACGGGATAGAGATATAGTATAAGAAATAGGCTATTAAGTAACTCTAAATGAATTGTGGATACATCTGTATCCTTAACATACTGAAAGGACTGCCATTATTCGTATCAAACCAATAGCGATTCATAAAAGCTAAATCTTGTAATCAATGGTGGGCCAATAATGAATTTTTTTGCATATGTATTAAGACGCTTGGTCTGATTTCGAAAT